GAGAAAATACCCAGGCAGTGGTCCAATGAGAAAGAAAGAAGACCAGGCTGGAACTAGGATCGGTAATAATATTGGGTGGTGCACTGAGAGTTGAGTTTTAAGAACACGTCGACCTAATTGCTAAAAAACGTCGACGAATTGGTTGAGTTATATAACTAGCTTTTAATCCAAAATCGACAAGATTGAACCGAGGCCCTTTAGGCGGGGGGACAACCACACTTGTGGGGAGCATATCAAATGGCGGCTTTCTTGACGAACTTTCCTCCCGTCAAAATCATGGAATGGAGCCCACCTCTACCTCGTCCCAGGCAGTGGTCCAATGAGAAAGAAAGGAGGGCTTTTTTGAGGATATATATTTGGAAATCTTGGGTTCAATTGGAGATCGGGCTATCTTGGAGAATTCTGGGGAAATAAAAGGGAACAGACTAAGCCTCCCCCCTGAACGGATGGGCTCGGGGAAGTACCTTTCTTCCTCCTATCTACGCAATTCTCTGTCTTCGACCCGGCCCAACGTTCTACCCTCGAAAATCCCCTTTCATTGCTCTTTTTTTCCCCACTTGTCCGACTGAAGATGTCTCTCGTGGGTCGGAACTGTCGGGGGTGAATCCGCACCAGCTGACTTTGGCACAAGAGCCTCCCTCTTTTCACTATATATAACTAGCTTTTAAGAAAAATCATTCCCAAAAGAGGATTGACAAATACTATCAGCTATTTCCCATGTTGGCAAAAATCACCAAGGGATTTCCTATGATATCCCGGTCGAAGAAGGCAGCTGAAAATGTCCCGGTCCAGGGCCAGGGCTTTTTTGATCTGGATTCACCCCTACCTGATTGATAATAATGAAGCTAAAGCCCCTCCTCTAGTTCAAACTCCACATCTCTATTCCATGCGGGAGTCAGTTTCTTTTTGACGACGTCCGACGCGGGTTTTTCGGGGAGGCCTCGTTGTCCTGACAGAACATCTTGTCGAAGTACTCCACGAATCCTTCTTTGATCAGACCCAACGAGAGATCAAAAGAAGAAAGAAAATAGATTTTAAGTAAATTAGAAAGCCTCACTAGGGCCTCCAAAGACGCCAGGTAGGAGTGAGAAAAGCGAAGGACGGGAGAGGGAAAAGCCCCTCTAATCTTCTCTATCCCGTTGCTGTCCAGATGAGAGGCTTTTGCTTAATTATTATCTATCGACTGGGTAATAGAACTCCTCGACCTCGGTCGTCTAAGAATGAGAAGTTTGGACTCTTCCCCAATTTGTATATGATTAATTCGACAGTCGGAAGCCGCGGCGTACACGCTCACCCAAGCCTCGGGGAAGACCTCAAAAGCCTCATCTACCCTCAAAGACACCTGTCTTGTGGTGGAAGCTTTTAATAAAAAAGAGTGCATAAAGGCAAGGACGACTTTCTTTAATAGCAGCCGAGCCCTTATTGATTTGATTGCGCCAAACATTGCTTTAGAGGCTCTGACTAGATAGGTCGGCTTTCCCTTATAGCCTGACATATAGAGGTCTCACTACTAGCTTTTAGTCGGGAGCAGGCAGCCAAGATAATGAAAAAGTTGTCTTCGACTGATCTCTCTGAAGTCTCTTTGGTCGGTGGCATAACATCTTTCGGACAGCACGTCGATTAGCTTGATCTAGGGCTTTGGGCCACGGTTTTCTTGATTATTCTTATTAGAGTTTGATTAGTTGCTTCAGCTTGGCCATTGCCCTGGGGATAATAAGGAGAAGAGTGAAACTTACCCCACTTTCATTGCATTTATAGATAGAGAATTTCTTTTCTTACAGAGATTTCTTTAGTTTAAAGAGCATTTCGAGATGCTTCAGAAATGAAGATCGGCTGGTATAATACCTAATATGAACATGCTTCTACCAAAAAAAAGCCACTGTTGTCAGAATAAGTGCTTTTGGTATCCCGAAGCGAGCTATGATGTTCTGCATTATTCAGCCGAGCTGCTCTAACTCGGATCAACATTGTTGCCTTGATTTCTCGAAAAGCCTCGGCTTCCGAGTTTCAATGTGATAAGTGAAGTATTCGGTCGCCGTGAGAGGATTTCTTATTGTTTCAAATTAGATAATAGAGTTCTGACTTTTTTCCCTTGGGCATGGGAGGATATACTTTTATATAGAGGATAGGTGATCATCAAAGGCCCACATACATGGCGAAAGGCCACGGTGCTGTGATATAATGCAGGTTGAAGGTGCGTGGATTCTATCGCCATGTTCTTGACATTGAGCACATTTTCGGACCAACACAATCCCTCTTTTAGCAAGCACATGGGAAATCGATAGGCCAATAGTGTCCTCGTCTTCTGATGATCTGGGCCATCATTTGGGAGTTGATGTGTCCTCCACTCTTTTTTTAGTAGATAGTCCTTCCCTCATGATTTGTTCTCCTTCGTCGAGTGGTAACACGAGGAGGTGTCCTTGAAAGCTCTTTTTGAACAGACTTCCTCCTCGGATGTAATAGCGGGTAGCAATAGATCGGATTGCTTCCCTTTGCTAGAATTCTTGGTCGCGTTTTCTGGGAAGTTTTCGCCCTGGGGGTACTGTAGTATGTCATAGTACCAAGGTAGATCTTCCTGATAGGCTTCCATCGCTAGGACTGTGCTCTTTGCCTGGTGTGGACTCAACTTGGATTTGAGTCTGTAACTTTATATATTTCCCAACTAACTCTTTTTCAAAAGGTGGAGTCTACACTACTTTTACTTAACATATTTCTGTCACCAAGCCCCGCAAAAGTTGGAGACACATCAAACACTATTTCGACATAGCAAGGAGGCAAGTGATGCGAGCGCATCCGCTAAGATGTTGTTGCTCCTGGGCGTATATTCTGGCTTTCTTTCTCGGAATTTCTTCAGGAGCTGTCGGGCCAGCTGGCAATACTCTAGCAGTCGTCGAATCATTCACTCGGTATTCACTTAGAGCTTGCCGGAGCTGAGGGGAGCTAAAAAACACCAACAATCTTCAACCTTTTAACCTAACCCCCATTAGCTGAGCCATTCTTCACCCTCGGATTAGTGCTGAATATTCACCGTCCTAATATTCATAAGGTGGCTGGGAATGTGAGCTGACATTTATTGATGGGCGAATGGTGATGCCTTCGGGTGTTAAGAGGGCTGCCCCTACTCCTGCACCTTGGGAATTGAGACCACCATCATATAAACCCAGCCCACGTGCTAAACTACAAGATCTTCCCACCAATTCCCTTTTCACACGCGTCCAGAATTTGATCTTCTGAATTCAGAATTCATTCACGTAAACCCTAGCTTCTTAGCTTATAAAAAGGGCTCTTCTTTCTTCAGGAGGAAAGTAGGTGAACACTGGCTGATAATCAGGAATAGGAAGATCAGCTAGCTGGTCAGCAATTGCTTGCCCCTGATCCGCTCTACCAGGGAGGGATGTGAGGAATTTCAGGTCGACATTCGGAAAGGAGCATTTGCTTTATGTCGAGTAAAAAACTTCCTGCAGGTTTCTCGAACATATATTTCAGTGTTTAGATAATATTCAAATAGAAAATGGCCATAAAATGTACTTACTTCATGGGCGAGGAAATAGTGACGAAGTTTCTGTGCCGCCCATACTAATGCTAAGCAGGTTTTTTCTATGGCCGAATACCTCTGTTCCGCATCAACCAAAAGCCGACTCAGGTAGTAGATGGCGTGCTCTGCGCGATTATCATCGTCGAGTTGAGCAAGGACAGCAGCCATTGACTCCTGGGAGAGAAGAGAGAAAGTAGCAACGGCTTTCCTGGCTTTGGAGCTTGCGGCACTGGAGGACTTATGAGATCAGTCTTGATCTGATTAAGTTCCCAATTTATACTCCTCAAAAATCACTCCTCGTCCCTCAAAATCTAATTCATTCTCTAGGCTGAGAAATATGATGTGGTAGCCTGATCAGTGGCTTGCATCGTTCTGCATGGCGAGATATGAATCTTCTGATGAACTGGAGACGACCAATGCTATAATTCTTGCAACTCTTTGAGATTGCGAGGAGGAGGCATTGTCGATTTTAGCTAGCTTTTGCTTTAGCTGGGTCCACTTCAATAGCCCTTTTGCTCACGAGAAACCCCAACAGTTTTCAAAAGTATAGTCTAGAGGAAACCAGTTTATATAGATAATATGTGGGTAGGAGTAGATAGAATGTATCTCAGATACAGTACAAATTTCATTCTACCCCAAAAGCACATTTTTTGGGATTCATCTTCAGCTGATGCTGTCTGGCCCGGGCTAAGACGCGCTCGAGGTTGATGAGCCGCCCTGGTTTTGGATTTAACCAGAATGTCGTCAACGTAATTATAGTAAAAGACTCGAATATTTCATGCATCAGATCATGAAAGATAGCCACCATTGCCCGCCCCTATCTCAACAAGGCTCCTGCCTTCGTCGAGTCCCTGCAAGGCGGATAAAGTGGGCACACTCTTTTTCACATAGAATATAGAGGGAAAGAAAGATATAGCAGGACCAATGGTGAAGTTAACTGGTCTTCCTGCGCATTACATAACCAATAGTGAATTTCAGATACTAAAAAAGTCCCCTCCACATTTTCTTATTGTCGAACTATTAGCCAAAGGTGTAGATAAGATAAGGGCTTGCCGCTAAGAGAAAGATAGTTGGTTGGTTGGCAATTATATAGCTACAAATATCTCTTCGTCTCAGGATGAAAAAAAGCTGGTCATCGACCTTCCAATTACTGTGACATTGTCGAGCTATATTGGGAAATTGGAGGGGGATCAAAAATCATTGATCAAGAAGTTGGTCAACTTTTCGACATATATAATATCTCAAATTCAGCGGTTTTGAAAAAGCTAAAAATGTTAGCGGTGGAGAGAGATGTGAGCCCCATTTTTGATGATCATCGCCTAGCTCGAAGTGAAGGCCATGTCATCCAACTTCTGGTGAAGGCAGTAGAGAATATCAAGCCCCGTTTATGAAACTTCGACATCTTATAAACATATATAAAATAAGACAAGCTTCTTTTAGGGTTTCATTTAAGTAGCAAGATTTCTTAAGGTCAAGTCAAAATAGCAGGTACGACTTATGATGTCCCCTCGATTGTTGGCAAGGATCGTCAACAAAGCTTAGCTATTCGTTGGTGTTTTCTTTTCGCAGCATCATCAAGAGAGGAGCAGAGGAAAGACGTATAAACAAGAGTACCAGCTTAGAGAAATCCTCATTTGAATAAATATACGATGCTTACCGACAGAGGGGAATTGCTTTTCATCCCAAATCAAGGAAGAATCTGTTTGATTTTGATAAGGCAGTGTCGAGATAAGTCCTAGCGAAGGTTCGCGCATTTCAGATGAGATGGCCTACCCAAAAGAGACCTTTTTTAGCTTTGCTCGGTTTAGAAGTGAAGTTCTTCCCTTGATTCTTGGCCTTAGCTAACTTGAAAGCTAGTCAGCAGCCTTTCTGATCTCCTCCGTCCTCAGTTACCGAGCCTATCAAGACTATTAAGCACAGGGGAGGCAGTACTTACTGGAGAAAGGCAGGCTGGGGTGGTGGTTGTGTCTGGCCCTCATTTTGGGGACAGCCCTAGATCCACCAATCAATCAACCAAAAAAGGGTGTACACCGGTCCGGGGCTATTGGAAAGACGAGACATATAATAAAGGAGGGAAGTCAAGGAGGCTCAGTCTTCGCAAGGAGGAGTAGGCCAGTAAGTGGCCCGTTAAGCTGTGATAGCCATAGGCCCTTGCCCTTTTCTCAAGATGGGAAGGTCAATTTGCTCATCCCGGAGAGTGAAAAAGACGAGGATTTGCAAAGTTTGGCGAAACCCCCTCTTCTTCATAAATAAACCGCTTTGTCTCAAAATGACCAAAGAGGGGTCTGTCGAGCTATGAGAAATTCGATAGGGGAATCGAGAATCAGAGGTACTTTCCCTTCCAGTGGGGGTTGCCTGGGAGGAGGCCTCGGACTGATTGGAAAACTGAGGAGGGTTGAAGAGCGTCGACTGCCTCGAGTGAGGGACTGGAGAGGAGGGTGGATGGAATGAAAGACAGGAAGGTGTCGGGAGGGGGGCGTCGACCTGTGAATTGCTCTTGGATTATCTAAAATACGCGTTGCTATGCCAAAAAGAAAACCAAAGGCGAGGGTCGCAAAGCATCAATCTGAGTCCCGACTTTCTCTGACCAGACCCAAGCCAGTCTCCTTGCTTTGTCCTACTCGTACTCAGTAGGTAAGGGCCTGGTGGGTAGGCCCATTGTTCTTTCCTTCTCCCCAATGTCACCACCTTCCCAACTCCCCGCCCACTCTCTATGTTTTTGATCAGCGCTGACGTTCTGAGGGAAAGGTAGAAAACGCAAACTGGGGCGGCGGCATGTCTTTCTTGTCCACTCATCAGCTGACCCCTACAGGCCTGAGGGAGGGACTTTCTTCCTGATTTTAGGGACTTGCTCGCTTGATGAAATGGATTTGCATTTACTTGATCTTTTCTTGACCTCAATCCCAGCTCAACAAAATGATAGAAATAGCTTGAGCTTTTATATATATTTCCTGAAAAATCGTCCCAGGGCAGTCAGAGAGGTCGCTTGTCTCTGACTCCGAAAAATCATAGGTAGCCCGCCAAAGATCTCCCAAAGCCCCATCCCCCCTGAACCCCCAATCGACATCTCGCTACTTTTGATAGTCTCTAAAGCCCCAGTTATTTGATATAAGAAGACGCTTCTCCTTTTATATATATTTCCTGAAAAATGGGCCTCTGACTAATAACTAAAATCAAGTCCCCTGTCCCCGCTTCCTCAGTGAGCGAGGATCTCTTCTACTTTGCTGCTCCCTGTCAATGCCCCCCGACAAGGTTGATACATGCCTTTGTGCTGAGCCCGCCCCGAACCACCTGGGATTTCGCTTTGACTGAAAGCAGGATGGTCGACCCAGCATGATGATTCCCCGAATATTAGGTCCAAACACCTTCCGCACCAACACTCATCTTTAAACCAAAGGAGAGAAGGCGCAGGTAAAGAAAGCTGGGGCTCACCAGCAAGAAACAAAGGTGAGCCGAGGACTGGTTGGACTAGGATCGACCAGTCGTCTCTCTCTCTCCAGGTCGTCGAGTTCTCTCTTTGCTGCTTGTTGTGGGTCTGAGATTTCGGGGGGTTGGGTCAATAATGCGGAACATCCCGGGAAGTGGCTGGCGCATCCTCGTCCAATTATTCCCAGTCAAAGAAAGGACCTAGATGCCCGCCCCGCACTTCTCTTCTCAGTCCAAGCCTGACTTTACTGAGCCACCACTATATCCGCGAGGGAAGGGGATTGGAAGACGAGGCCGAACTATTATAACTATCAAAAATCAAGGCGAGGCTGGTCCACCAGGGATATTGAATATGTTTGGAAGTCATTTTGCAATTGATTTAGCGACCTTTCTTTAACCCCGACAGTTAGTGAGTGGGCGCCTATATAAGAAGAAGGTTTAGGCTTTCTGGTGTCGGGTCAGGTTTAGTGGACAAATAGTTGAAAGCTTTTTTAGAGTAATTCACTAGCTTACCCGGTCTTGTTAGAATATCCGTTGTTTGCCTTTCGGCTGTGATATCAGAGGCTGTTGCCATATCCGCTCTTGCTTTTTGGGAATGACCGCTGCTGCTGGTGTTATGTAAGTTTCCGGTCTGACTCTTGCCGTTGTTGAGGAAGAGAAAGAAGTGGGAATATCCACTTTGTAGCTGCAGCAGTTAGTTTCATTCCCGGTGCAAGAGTTCTCGTATCCGGTCAATTTGATAACCACCGGTGTGGGAGTATGAGAATAAGCTGTTGGTGCAATAGAAGCTCTAGACGCTCTTGGTCTCCTCAACGCATCCGCAGTTGTTTGTTGTTAGAGTGAAATTCTTCGGTGAATTCTAGTTGGAGATAGAGGAAAATCAGCAATTTCATGCGCTGTGAAAGAATCTTCCTCTATAAATTAGGACAGATGATCCTATTTTATATATGTTTATAAGATTTGAAAACTAATGCCACTAAAGCTTAAAGAGACGGATCTATAAGGGAACATTTCTTTAGCTGTTGCGGGGGAAGGCTCAGAAGGAGGGTCTGACTAAGCAAGCGGAATGTGGAGTGTTCAATTTGATCATGATTGGCTTGGTCTTTCTTTTATGGAAAGGGTATACTCCTCATTGGGGTCCCCGAAACTCTCATTTTGATAAGCGTTTGGAAAAATAGCGATGGCTAAACATAAAGAAATTAGTCAAAAAGTAGAATTTAGCCCTATTTTTCTGGAAATATATATCAAAGCTCAAGCAATTTCTATCAAATAAAAAGCTGTGACCTTCAACTAATTGCAGTTGGAAATGGACTGATTTTTTTATATAATAAGCGATAAGCGATTGTTAATATGCTCAGTCGGATATTAAGTCAAATAATCACCAGTTCATCTCTATTTCCTCAACGCGAAAGTCAAACCATCTTGCCTACATCATTTCCCGCCCCAACCACCCTCTCAGGCAGTATATCAGTCGTTAACAGATCAAGAGAGTGAGTTGGCGTACCCACAATGGAATTACCTGAGCGAGCCATCTTATGCTTTCTATTATGCTCTCCCGCATTGAAAGCTCGTGGTCGGCCCCCGGTCGAAGGATTTTTTTGATTGATAAAACAGAAGGCTATGCCTCTCGAAATGCTCTTGAACTTCAGACTAATGTGGATCAAAATTCCACTGTATACAAATTCTTAGGCGTTGGTATATCCACTCCATTGGGTGAGAAGGGAAGACCAAGCGCTTAGCTTAGGAAAAGATAGTGGAAGAAGAATATTATAGGCCATTCAAAAAAGCATTCCATTTCAGTTGAAGAACTTGAGAAATTTGGGATGGCACGAGGAAGTCCTTGCTTATCGGCTAATCTTCTCAACTTGGTGCCAAAATCCTGGACTTGGTACTGCTTTTCTCCTCTCTGATCCGCTTCCGGACTCTATTTTCAAGCTTAGCAATATATATCAAAAAATCAAAAGCTGGTCCAGAATTCTAACACAAACTAATAAATAGTAGATGAGGCTTGATAAAAGCGGATACGGCGACCATCTTTGTGGCGAACCACAAAGGTCTGAAGGACATCCACTGTGTTGATATCTGTGACTGCTATAGGTGTAATGAGATCAGGAGGCAATGGTGCTGTGTAAGCTTTGTCAATACAGTCAGTCTCGACGGCCTTGTTTCCAATCAACCTTTTCTTTCCGGCTTTACTGATTTTTGATATACATCTTTTTTGAGGCCAGCTTCCTCTTCTTGAAACAGAGATGCAATAGAAAGTCATCATCTTTTGGAGGAGATTCGACAAACTATGCCTTTTCCAAAAAGATCGAGGAAAGATGGATTGGCTGAGGAGTGGGACCTTCTCTCGATCCATTGGTAAGTGAGAAAAAGGTGGAATTGAGCCCGCTTTCTTAAATCAAATAAGGGGAGGGGATTTTGATGAAGAGAAGCTGTGTCGGGGATGTCTGAATAAGTCGAGCGAACGACTGGCCAATCTTTGTAGCTAGGCCTGACTGAGAGCACTTAGCAAATTCTCTCGCCTAGTCCGCGTTGTTATAGTCCTCAGGCTTTCCTCATATGTCGTCCCGGGAGAGACTGGGAGTAGTCGTCATCTTTGGCCCCACTTCCGGGACAAGCCTGGGGCAGTGGGGGAGTCGATAAGTTTGCGTTTTATTAAAAGCTAGTTATATGCAGCTCGACGTCACCAACGGGGGTCCAACTCCTCCTCGATCTATGCTACTAAGAGTGCGCTTTGCTTGCTCCACAAAGAATCCCGGGGATCGGATCGACGAAGCTGGAGGGAGTGACCGAGGCGGCTTTGTATAGTAAGGGTGGCAGAAAAGATTGCTTAGATATCAAACCCACAGGAAAGGAGTCAATATGTGTTCACCAACGTTAGAGGCCCTCCCACTCCGGGCAGGAGTCTCCCAATTGTCGGAATGATCTGACATCGGAATGATATTAAGCCAGCCCTGATTTGCTGCTGCACGATTTTGGATTCAAAGCTAGTTATATATAGTGAAAAGAGCGAGAAAGGGAAAGTTCATCTATCTATGATAGCCTGTTGACATGGAAATAGTTCGATTGCTTGACGAGAGTTCGGGACCGGTGGCCGGGGGGCAAAGTCGGGACTCCAAGCCGCTGCGATGCTATTGATGCGCCGCCTACAGGAGACCAAAGAAGCAATTAGCCCGTGCCGATCTCACTCTGTAGGTATATGCACTGTCAACCATTTATTCCATTTAAGTCAGTCCATAAATCGAAGACGAGGTTGGAAGCCTCGTCCCGCGCGCTCTTTGCCTCCTGATCTCGACTTATGCCAATTCGAGCCTTCGACAGACTGAGGAGGATTATAGAGACTCATCTCTCTGTACATGACGGGGGAGAGGGTGACAGAGGGATCAGACTTTTTTTGTGAGCATCCTTTCACTTTTCTTATCCTGACGTTTACGCGTCAGAGAATAAGACGGGCGGGCCCTGCTTCTCTCTTCCTTCCAGACAGGAAAGAGAGTTGTCCCAGGGGGGGGGGGGGAGATTGATAGATTCACTGATAAGCCATCCCAGCCCTGATCTTTTTGCCAACCTGAGGGCTTTGATGCATTTGTCGATTCTGTGCACACGACGTCTTTCCACTTTGTTGCTTGCCTTAAGTCACCATAAACAGTTTTAACAGCATTGCATTTCTTATTCTTTTTCCTTTTTTTGTTCTCTCTTCGGCGCTTTTCTTGACCCTCACAATCATGCTTTTGTGAAGAAGTCTTTGATCTCCCCGCTATAAGTTCCGTGATCTCTCTCGCTGAAGTAAAGGAGACTGATCCTCATAGGCGGACTAAGAAAGAAGCAAGACCAATTATAGTTGCAAGCGGCCAAAGAGAGGTGGAATCAAAAGCCCTTATTTATGGGTTATATCCGAAGGTGACTGATGATGGAAACTTTCTTTGTCCTCTTTGTTGATCTATGATCCCTTGATCAAACGTCTGATCGCGAAAGTGCGGATGTCTCCCCTCTGATTTTCTATGGTACACGACCTGATATCTCATCCTCAACCCAGAGTTTAGGCCGGTGTCGATTGGAAGAGTGATCGGATATCTTGTTTTTGTTGATACTACGAGTCCTGAGTCTTTCCTCCGGTGAAGGGGCCCGGAAGTGAGAAAGCCTGAGTATTGATGAAAGCCAGCAAGGGATCGACACCCCCGAGTCGACAGCCCATCCTGGAGGTAGAGGTGGGCTTGGGGAAATACATCGAGCTCCGGGGGCGAATGAGTAGGTGCTGCTTTCTTGTTCTAGTGGGGGTGATTCATTCGACGTTATTTATAGTCGCAAAAAATCAAGCGGTAGGGTCGTATCCTCTTGGTAAGAAGGATGTCTGGTCATTTTCATACTTGATGTCGGTGGATCATTCCCCTTCTATTCTCCGTATTCATAGGTCTGCCTCCCCGGGGGAGATTTTCTTTCAACCCTTCGTCACCCTTCCTGAAATGAAAGAAAGTCGGACTTATGAGGAAAGTGGAAGGGTCACTATGTCTCAGAAATTAGCTGGCCCTGCCAGGGCCCTTCTCTCTCATAGTACCCGGCCCCGGAAGGCTAGGCCAGGCTGTAGTGAGGAGTCGAAGTGTCGGAAAGATTTCGCATGCGCCCGGGCTCGACATACAAAAAGCTCTCGACAGTTGATGATCCCCAAGGCGACGTAATTATAGTAAAAGACTCGAATATTTCGAGAATGTGGGGGAGCTAGACTACTTGTTTATTTATGAAAAGGAAAGAGAGCCCATCCTGAGTGGGGAGGGCTCGCCACACTAACCAAGCCTGATCGTCTATTCGCTCGCAGAGCTGAGAAAGGGAAAGAGAGGGATCTATTTGATGGGAACTCATCTTGGATGAGTGGTGGGAAAAATAGGCCATGGACCTTCTCCGTTCCGGAGGGATTTTCGGTATGCCGCTCCGCGAGCAGAGCGAGAGAACGAAGTGGGCTGTGGTGATGTCGGAATTTGCACCTATTTGTATCTATTTAGTGATCAGTCCGCTAGTTTCTTTGATCCCACTCGGTCTTCCTTTTCCATTTTTTTCAAATAGTTCGACCTATCCAGAAAAATTGTCGGCCCACGAATGTGGTTCCGATCCCTCCGGTGATGCCAGAAGTCGTTTCGATATACGATTTTATCCGGTTCCCATTTTATTTATTATCCCTGATCTGGAAGTCACCTTTTCTTTTCCTTGGGCAGTACCTCCCAACAAGATTGATCTGTTTGGATCTTGGTCCATGATGGTCTTTTTATTGATTTTGACGATAGGATTTCTCTATGAATGGAAAAGGGGTGCTTCGGATCGGGAGTAAGCACGAGGGGCTTTCAAAGGGGAGAAGGACAAAGGAAAGAGCGATGCCCACCTCCAATCAATTGATTCGTCATGGTAGAGGAGAAAAACTAAGAACGGACCGTACTCGAGCTTTGAATCAATGCCCCCGGAAGCAAGGAGTATGCCCGCGTGTTCCGACGAGAACACCGAAAAAACCGGAGTCGGCTCCGTCCCGTGAGTTTGAGTGTGTTAAAAAAGCCCGGAAATCCACTTTCGAAGTCGACAATTTGCTTGCTAGTACTTAATATTCCAATTGCTCTATCCTCTTCGCCTGCACATACTCATTTGTTTTCCCTCCGGCCTCTAGAGGTTATAGGACCGTAGTTGTAGATACGTTCGTCTTTCCCACTTTATCTTCTTCTTTCAGTCACTCAAAGAAGCTAGTAAGAAGATAGTTATCAATTTCATTCATTTCTTTTCTTGGGATTTTTTGTGATTGAGATTTCTAAAAGTTGCTATTTTTTTAGCTATGCTTTTTTTTATATAATACTCCAAAATCATTTCTTTTTTCTTTTTTCTAACTGGATCGACGGGCCGCTTCGCTCCCCCCTGAGCCCGAACTCGACGTTCTTGGAGAATGGGGAAACGGGGGAGTAGAGGAAGAAGGTCGAAAAATGGAGGGGAAGAATGCTTTTATATGTTGAGGGTCACAGAGCCGGAATTGTCGACCCGGAGGATGATTCCAGAATTAATTGCCCAATGATAGTGTCAGAACTTCTCCGTCTGTGCGGCTCCACCCGACATAGGAGTATAGACGGAAGGTCGAGGCGGTTTTAAAGAAAGCGTGGGGGAATTGCCACTTTTTTGGGAGGGATCCGCGCCTGAGCGCACCCCGCGGAACGTCCCGTCTTAGACCCTACATCTCCTACCGACGCTTCTTTCGGGCCAGACAGGGCGGGGGGTCTCGTCGGGGGGGAAAGGGGGAGAAAGCGGAGGATTTCTAACTTTCTATGATTGCTCGCACGGAAAGGATGAAATCCTAGGAGAGGAAGTGTCGAAGAGAGGTTTCGCTTCCGATACGCCGGTCAGATGGAAAGGAAGAAGAGAGATGTTGGAGGGAAGGCAATTCCGGAAATGAGATATGAGGGGATGTTCTAATACAATTCCAACTTTCTTTCTACCAGCGCCGGAGGAGAACCCACATGGATAAATAAACAGTGACGGAGTGGATAGACGAGACAAAGAAGAAAAAGGGTGATCAGAAGTTCGGGAGAAAGAGGGCAGAAGCAGATCTTTCTTTTGATCCCGTCGGGGGCAGAAATGATGCATTTCCATAGAGAGAAAGGGAAAGGAGGATGCGTGAGGCTCCTTGGTTCTCCGATATCAACAAAGGCGGGAGGGGGCGGAGATCAGTGCTTTTCCGTCTTCATTCCAGTCTAGTTTAAATCCGGATTGGAGTAGGAGTCCTGTTCCAGCATTCCGTTCAGCCTGAGCCTTAATACTATTATATATCAAACTCAGCTGAGATTTTTTGGGCCTATAGTTGTTCTTAGCACCCAAAACCAAAAAGTCGTGTCAGGGGTCAGAGCCCCAAGCATATTATTGGGGAGATCAAAATCACTCAGTGCAGTTTTTTCGAATACTAAGAGGAAAAAAGAGAATGGAGTATTAGAAAATGAAAAGGGCGGCTTTGTTTGATGAGAGCTCAGGGCCGAAGGTGGCTTCGCTTAGTACATAAGCTGATCAGACCTAGGGCTCGTAGAGCGCATGCGAAAAAGGAGCTTCGTTTGAGTCAAAAGAAAGGGGACTGCAATGAGCATGAGACAGAGAAGCAAGCCGCTCCTTCCCCCTGGCTCCGCGGCTTTTCGCGCATGCAAGTGAAGGCTCAGTCCTCCTATCGCGATTTATTAAAACACTTATCTACTGCATCGGGGCAACTTTTCGACATATATAATATCTAAAATCAAGCTTATTGAATATATATAAGGCAATAAACAGGAAGGCATTTTCTTGGGTTCGGACGTCGGGTCCGGCGGCCCTCCTCGGCTTGGGTTCGTTGCTAGCTATGTACCAAAGATAAGGGCATAGGAAAGCAAGCATTGTACTCCCCCACTCCCGGGGGATTCCGAAAGATTGGATCGCGGTCGGCTTTCGAGTCGTTCTTACGTGGTTGCTGCGAGTGCGGTCTTGCTCTCTCGTCTTCTTTCCTCTCGTAATTGACCCGGTATTTTCTGCGGCTTTTGATTAATTATTATCTAAATCAGACATCCTGCCGGGTGAGTGATAGCGGCTCCTGTTTACTAAGAGATCTTCCGCCACGTTTCTCACATAAAAAAGCACATACTGACATACTATTATATCTTTCATACTATTACAATATACTCCTCACTTCAAAGGATCATATACAGCCCGGTTTTTTTAGAGGTCACGGATGTCCGACCATACTTCTTGGCATGGCCAGCCCGCCCGCCCTATGGAGCCGAAGGCGAAGGGACAGATTTTAGAGAGTAGGGGCCCCCTTCCCAGCAAAAGTAGGTCACGCTTGGAGGAAGAAAAGGGGGCCTGACGGGCGCCGGGGAGGTAGCGCGCAAATGAGCACTGAAAAGGCTTGGTTTGTCCCCGCACCCGGGGAACCACTTGTCCGACTGAAGAAGCCATATAATGAGTCAAAATACCGGGAAGCGGGGGCTGCTTTAAAATCACGGCCCCCCCCGTGCCCTCGGACTCTCTCATCTGGGGGGAAGGCGCGTACAAGGATA